TTTCAGTACCCGCTGGATTATTAACAGTACCTTTCTTAGAGAATGTTAATAAATTTCAAAATCCGTTTCGGCGTCCAGTAGCGACAACAGTTTTTTTAATTGGTACTGTGGTTTCCCTTTGGTTAGGGATTGGTGCAACATTACCTATTGATAAATCCCTAACTTTAGGTCTTTTTTAAATTGATTCAATTGTGAAATAACACGACGTGTGTATCTAGGGGATAGTCGCTTTAAAGTGAATTCTCCCTAGATACATTTATCTATTCAATTAAATTGAATTAACAATTTCGTTCTGAATGGATTTTGGATATAGAAATGGGGTTTAAGATCCAAAACCAAATTGAATTTGCATCTAAAAAAGACGAAAGAAATCCAATAGAATAAAATTAAAACTTATTTTTTGGTAAATCAATTGCAAAATGGTTTTATAGAATGCCCAATATCTGTTTTACATCTTCTATGTGAAAATGCTCAATTTTCATAAGATCTTCTTGACTGTTATTCAAAAGGTTAAGATTCAATAATGTATATATATTGGACCTTTTGAGGCAATTATAGATCCTTGGAAGCAATTCTGATTGGTCAATAAAAATAGATTTCCATGCTATTTGTATTTGTTTTTTTTAAGTTTGGCCAATTTATCATCAAATAAAAAAGGGGATAACGGAACTTTGTGTTGATTGGCCTCGAAATGCACGTTTTCTTCTTCCATATGTAAAAAGGGAATAAATAAATCAATCAAATTCCGAGAGGCTTCATGAAGTGCTTCTTTCGGAGTTAAACTTCCATTTGTCCATATTTCGAGAAAAAGTATCTCTTGTTTTTCATTCCCATTCCCATAGGAATGAATACTATGATTCGCATTTCGAACAGGCAGGAATACCGCATCTATAGGATAACTACCATCTTGAAAGTTTTGTGGCGTTTTTATAAGATATCCGCGCTTTTTCTCGATTTGTAATTCAATACACAAATCAATTGGTTCCGCCAAGTTAGCTATATGTTGTGTATTATCAACGATTTCTACACAAGGCGGTAGGATGATGTCTTGGGCAGTTACATATCCAGGACCCTTGACACAAATAGACGCGTGACAAGTTCCATATATATTACTTCTCAATACAATTTCTTTCAAATTCATTAAAATTTCATGTAATGATTCTTGAATCCCCCTCACGGTAGAATATTCATGTGGGATTTTCTCAGATTCAAATTTTACACGTGTAATACACGTTCCTTCTATTTCTCCAAGCAAAGCTCTTCGCATCGCAATGCCTATTGTGTCAGCTTGACCTTTCATAAGTGGAGACAGGATAAAGCGTCCATAATAAAGACGTTTACTCTCTGTTCTTGATTCAACACACTTCCACTGTAGTGTCCGAGTAGATACTGTTACTTTCTCTCGAACCATAGTAATATTATTTGATTAGATCATGTAATCGTTTATTTCTCTTGTTTCTCTGAAAATGGCTTCAATATTCATTTCTACACACGTCTTTTTTTCGGAGGTCTACAGCCATTATGCGGCATAGGAGTTACATCCCGTACAAAAGTTAATAGGATACCACTTCCACGAATAGCTCGTAATGCTGCGTCTCTTCCGAGACCGGGACCTTTTATCATGACTTCTGCTCGTTGCATACCTTGATCTACTACTGTACGAATAGCATTTCCTGCTGCGGTTTGAGCAGCAAACGGCGTCCCCCTTCTTGTACCCTTGAATCCAGAAGTACCGGCAGAGGCCCAAGAAACCACCCGACCCCGTATATCTGTAACAGTAACAATGGTGTTATTAAAAGTTGCTTGAACATGAATAACTCCTTTTGGTATTCTACGTTTACTCTTACGTAAACCAATACGTCCATTTCTACGTCTCGGTATAGCTTTTGCCATATTTTATCATCTCATAAATATGCATTAGAGAAATATGGATATATCCATTTCATGCCAAAACAGATTCCTTATTTGTACATTGGTTCTTTTAGGGAGTCTAATTATCCTTGTCTTTGTTTATGTTTCGGGTTGGAACAAATTACTATAATTCGTCCCCGTCTACGGATTAATCGACATTTTTCACAAATTTTACGAACAGAAGCTCTTATTTTCATATTTTTTATTCCTTACCTTAATTATAATGACTTTTTGGAAGAAAAAAGTTTCTTGAAATTTTCCACCTCGACTCGTATTTCCACCAAAGGGATGTTGAAGTGAAAAAAACTACCTAATCTTTCGAATCCTTGTTACGGAGTCGATATATTATACGTCCTCTGGTGGAATCATAACGACTTACTTCAATTTTTACCCTATCTCCCGGCAGTATCCGTATAAAACTACGTCGGATCTTTCCCGAAACATAACCTAGAATCAGATCTTCATTATCCAAACGAACCCGGAACATACCGTTGGGAAGCGATTCAGTAATTAAACCTTCATGAACCCATTTTTGTTCTTTCATTCCTGGTAAATCCCCCTTGAATTATCAACTGATGGAGGAGGAACGGTATTAGACAACTTGCTCTTTTTCTTTTTTTTTTCACAAATAGGAAGTTTCAGACCCAACTTGGATATTAAAAGGATTACCATATATAACACAAAATTTCTCCGCCGATTTTTTCTTCTCGAGCTTCTCGGTCTGTCATTATACCTCGAGAAGTAGAAAGAATTATAATTCCCATCCCACCTAAAATTCTAGGAATTCGTTTATAGTTAGAATAGATTCGTAGACCAGGTCGACTGATCCGTTTTAAATTTAAAATATTTCTATAGGGTCTTTTTCTATTCCTTCTATGTCGTAAGGTTAAAACCAAAAAAGGTTTGTTGTTTTCGCGATGTTTTCTCACGTTTTCGATAAACCCTTCGCGTAAAAGGATTTTAACAATACTTTCGGTAATATTAGTAGATCCTACTCGAACCACTCTTTTTCTATCCATATCGGCATTTCGTATAGAGGTTATTATCTCAGCAATAGTGTCCCTACCCATGATGAACTAAATTTTTTGATGTTTCCAAATTGGATATAATCAACATGTTTTTCTTTTTTTTTACTTATTTTTTTATGAATATGAATTATTAAAGGTATATGCGTAAGACACAATCTACTAACGAATCTTTTTTTTAATACCCCCTCCCTATAAACACATCAAGATCTCATTTTATAATACCTCAGGAGCCAATGAAACTATTTTAGTAAAATTTAATTGTCTCAATTCCCGGGCGATGGCGCCAAAAATTCGAGTTCCTTTTGGATTTCCTTCTTGATCAATAACAACTGCAGCATTGTCGTCATATCGTATTATCATACCGTTATCACGTTTGAGTTCTTTACAAGTACGTACAATTACAGCTCTGACTACTTCTGATCTTTCTAGAGGCATGTTTGGCACTGCTTCTTTGATCACAGCAACAATAACGTCGCCAATATGAGCATATCGGCGATTGCTAGCTCCTATTATTCGAATACACATCAATTCTCGAGCCCCGCTGTTATCCGCTACGTTTAAATAGGTCTGAGGTTGAATCATATCATTTTTGAATCTTTTCTTTCAAAGGATGAAGAAAAAAAGAAATATTGTTTGTCCAAAACAAAAAGGAAACCTGCAATTTTTGTTATCTCCAAGACTCATTTCTCTTGGTTTTACATCTTTAATTCCGAAATAATGAATTGAGTTCGTATAGGCATTTTAGATGCTGCTATTGAAATAGCCCTTCTAGCTATATTTTCTGTTACTCCACTTATTTCATAAAGTATTCGGCCAGGTTTAACAACAGCTACCCAATATTCAGGGGATCCTTTTCCTGAACCCATCCGGGTTTCCGCGGGTCTTTGTGTAACTGGTTTGTCTGGAAAAATGCGTACCCATAATTTTCCGCCACGACGCGCATTTCGTGTCATTGCTCGTCGGCCTGCTTCTATTTGTCTAGATGTGATCCAAGCGGGTTCAAGTGCCTGAAGAGCATATTTACCGAAACAAATATGATTACCTCGATAAGATATTCCTTTCATTCTTCCTCTATGTTGTTTGCGGAATCTGGTTCTTTTGGGGTTATAGTTGATGTTTTTTTTTTAGTTCCACCTCTACTTCAGAACCGGACATGAGATTTTCACCTCATCCGGCTCCTCGCGACGAAATAAAAGATAAAAGTATTCGAAATCGAAAATATTTAATTGGAATTTTAATTCCATTTAAATTCAGATATATATGGATTTTTTGAATAATAAATCCAACCAGTCGATTGTTTAAGATTTCATCGAATTTAACTTATCTAATAGATCAGATTAGTAATTTTTATATCTTGTTGAAATAGATAACTCAATATTTTTCGATTTTATTAGATTAGAAATTTCTAAAAATTGAAGATACAGATCAAGAAATCGAATTTCAATGATTTGTGCAAACATATCAAAATAATATTTAGTTTTTCTTTTTTAGAAGGTCCTAATCCATTTTTTGTTTTGTAGTTAACATATTGCCCCAAATTTAGCAATTAAAAAAAGAAAGTTTTCGCGGGCGGATATTTACTCTTTCAATCTCTATTTCCGTTTCAATTGTTCAATTGTAGGATTAGCTCGCGTTTTATCAGCTAGATGAATAGAGTTTCGGTACGTTCCGCCATCCCGACCTGTGAATCGTTAAGATTCATTTTGAAATCATCAAAATTTTTGTATTCACGGGTTTCATCGTCCCCACCGCTTCTTATTCAATGGTTAGGTCTTAATTCTACAATGGAGCTAATAATGAAATTCAATTTGTTCTTGAGTCAATTTTCTCAGTCTTTATTGGCTCGAAGCTCTTTATTTTTGATTTATAAGAAGATTCATTCTATTTATTATATTATGGATGAATCCGTAGTGATGCTTTATTACACTGCTTTTTGAAGCGGTTTATAGACCTTACATATTGGAATTATATGTCATTAATATTCTTTTTCTGTCTTTCTCTCATATTTCCATTTATCCACACCTTTCTCTATTTTGTTAGAATCAGGTTCATTTTTTATGC